TTAATGTATTTCATCAATCTAAGTGGAATAAACAAACTGGATTCCTTGTTGGTTAGTCAAATTCCAACGAAAACCACATTTTTTGAAAGAAATGAAATGTCCGAATTTGAGATTTATATGATCAATAAACTAAGGTTTTGTTGTTATCGACCATGGAATTCGACAGAAGCAATGAGAAATAGATACGAATAAAGCAGGATTAAGGGGGGAAATAAAAAAATAGTAGAGAAAAGTTATACAAAGTTATATACAAATCACTACCCCCCCTTGGTATTTCTTTAATTGAATTTCGTTTGATTAGGTCGAAGTTCCTTAAAAACTTCTGCCTTCTTTAAAATATCCTGAACAGTTCCTGTAGGTTGAGCACCCTTTTCAAGGAAATATAGAATAGCAGGAACATTTAAATAAGTTTGATTCTTCAGTGGATCATAAAAACCCACTTTTCGAAGATCTTTTCCTTCTCTTCGGGATCGAACATCAATTGCAACGATTCGATAGACGGCTCATTGGGATAGATGTAGATGAACAATACCCCCCCTAGAAACGTATAGGAAGTTTTCTCCTCGTACGGCTCGAGAAAAAATGATTTGATTCGAAGTTTTGTCTATGTATGGAATTCTAATAAATGACAAATGAGCCTATAAAATCAATTAGACTATGATTTAAGTCTTTTTTTTTTCTTCTTCCTTCCTGAAAATGAAAAAGAAACCATTCGTACTCATAACTCAAGTTGGATAACTCTCAAATAGCTTATAAGGAAAAAATCTTTAATAAATTTCATTTATTGAGTGGTCTTTACCCCCTTTTGTTTGTCTCGTTTAAAATTCGATTTTGATTCTTCAGTCTGATCCAGTTATTGAGACTATCGAGACAATTAAAAGGGTGTTTCCTTGTTCTGGGATCCTTTATCTTTGTTTTAAATCATTGGGTTTAGACATTACTTCGGTGCTTCTTAATCCTTTCAAAATGGCAGCAACATACCCTTTTTTGTGATTTCTCTTTCTATCAAAGAATCCTACGGACAGTTGATTCCCGCGTGATACACTTTGGATCGAAAACGTTTGATCAATTCCAACAGGTTTTGCTTTTGAATTGGAAACTTGCTCAAATTGGATCCTTTCCATTTCTATCTCGAAGATATATTTACGAAGTTGTTCCAATTTATTGATTGGCATTAACCCTAGATCCTTGCCCCCGAGAAATGAATTAATCCTTTCCACTCGAGCTCCATCGTGGACTATTTACAACCCAACAAAAAGCAAAAAACGAAGGGTTCGAGTGGAACAGAACAAACGATGTCGAGCCAAGAGCACCTTCATTCCTATATAAATATAAAATAGCGGATGTAAAAATCCACAACGGATCTGTCCTTCAAGTCGCACGTTGCTTTCTACCACATCGTTTCAAACGAAGTTTTACCATAACATTCCTCTAATTTGGAACCGGTATGGAATTGATTCAATCATGGAATCATGAATAGTCATTGGTTCAGTTGTACATAGACATCGCGTAATCTATACTTTTTCTTCTATATATGATATGTGTAAAGATTTTTCTGAAGAAGTCTTAGCAAGACACCATCTTTAACATATATATATAAAGAAATAGAAATAGATAAACGAATAAATAAGTTCTTTTTGAGTCTGCTACTTCAAGTGACTCAATAGGATAGATTGACCTATTTCCTACTTTTTGAGTACCAAAGATTCAACTTACAAGGAATCATTCAAAATTTTTATTAAAACTATTTCGAATGGAAAAAGGTTCCTATTTAGACATCATTAAAGGATAAGTCTTTTTTTTTTTAATTGACCCATCACTGATTTCAAATAGATAAATAGATCACAGAAAAGAAGAAAGAAATCCCATTTTTTTTCATGAGATGGATAAAAAAACTGATGTAAGGTAAGATTTGAATCTTTATTCTTTTCATCTGATTGCGAAAATCCAAATCGAAAAAATCGAGAGGGGTTTTCGTATCTATCAAATAGACTGAACAATTGTCACTGTTATAGATATTCTATAATACTTAATTTAACTAATTTTAGTTTAAAAAATTTAAGGAATCCCAAACCTTTTTCACAAAAACCGAAAGACTATTGTCATTGAAATAGAACGATACATATAAGCTAAACATTTCCTCATTTTATATGCATTTTGTTTAACATGGGGTTGAGTAATATTTCAATAATCGAATCTTGTCATAAAGTGAATAAAAGGGATAGGATAAATCACCCCTGCCTCAATCCAATCGTTACATAGATTTACAATTCTTCATTATAGCCAAACAAAAAAAATACCTAAATAAAATAAAAAAACGAGATTCAAAGAAAATACATCGATTCCATAACATATAAACATATATAAATATGTTATTTGATCATTTGTTAATGAGATTTGGACAGATACAGATATTTAAATTAATACTGATTATCTCCTATCCACTCCCCTATTCTTTCTATGGGAATGATAGAGAAAAAAAAAGGAATCCTGCCCACTAAGAGACTTAGTCCTATTGATTGAATTTAATTAGTATCAAGAACTCGCTCTTGTTTCGAATTCAGAGATCTCGAGAAAAATCTAATTACTAATTAGACTCCCTCATTTACGGGATAAATAATAAGAGATAGGGAATATAGATTCTTTTGCATCTCGATTCAAAATACATCCATCGTTGAAAATTCAAATAGATATGGGATGGAAAGTTTTTCCAAGTAACTAACTTCCCTAAATATCAAAGGGAATGAACATATGATGAAAAGCCCACCCAACTTTTTTGAATTCAAACTCTTTTGTTTTGATCCATGTTCTCATCGTACCTGATAAAAAATAGATTCAGGTCCAGATGCGTGTCATTTGAACTCGATTCAGTTCAGTTTGTGAAAAAAGATATGATTCATATAAGATATAAAAGAATCACATTCCATCTAAAATTAGACTTTAAACAGAAAGTTGTTCAAGAAAACAATCTTTATTCTAAAATTATAAAAAAATGGATATGGCTCTGGGACGGAAGGATTCGAACCTCCGAATAGCGGGACCAAAACCCGTTGCCTTACCACTTGGCCACGCCCCATTATCAATTTCTAATCTACACTAAGAAACAATAATATTGTTATTGGTTGTTTGTCAACTCCAGTCCAAATATCTATAGAATAGATTATTACTAGGATTTTAATCCATATAGATATAGAATTCAACTTAATTTATTGATCATTACATATAATTCAATTAAGATATTGTATGAAAGTATGATTTCTTCTATTCTCCTTTGAGAATTGGAGGATTTTTGATTGGGTGGGTTCAAAGAAAAAGAAGGATTTTTTGTATACCTTACTTCCTTTCTTCCTTTTTCCTTATATCAATAACTCAATCAAAATGCAATTATCTCCAAGAACAAAATGTCTGTTATGCTTAATATCTTTAGTTTGATCTGTATTTGTCTTAATTCTGCCCTTTATTCGAGTAGTTTTTTCTTCGGCAAATTGCCCGAAGCCTATGCTTTTTTGAATCCAATCGTAGATGTTATGCCAGTCATACCTGTGTTTTTTTTTCTCTTAGCCTTTGTTTGGCAAGCTGCTGTAAGTTTTCGATGAGATCCTTAATAATATCCTAGAAGATTCATGATTTCTTCGAGAAAAAATTCTCTAACAATTGATAAAATCAGATAAGTTTTAGAGTCTGAACCCTCGATTCACACATTGAAATTCTTGGATAGTCGCCATAAATCCGGCTTACCCCATTTCCTCCTTTTTTTGACCCTTTTCCAGTGAAAGACCCTAACCCTATTATATTAATTATATTAGGGTCTCCCACAATATCGAATTTGGATATGAAAGAAATTTTTGTTAATGAAAAACTCTTATTCCAAAAAAATTTCTGACAATTCATTTCTATTTCTAGAAAAACCTCATTTCTTGGTGTCAAAATAGGATATGTGGTAGAAAAATGGAAGATCTATTCTCTTTTTTTTTTTCCAAAAAAAATCATCTTGGAGATTGTGTAATGCTTACTCTGAAACTCTTCGTTTATACCGTAGTGATATTTTTTGTTTCTCTCTTCATCTTTGGATTCCTATCTAATGATCCAGGACGTAATCCTGGACGTGAAGAATAAAATCAAAAGGGTTTTTCCTTGGTTAATTTTCAAATTTTCTTAGGATTTTATCTATTCCACACGTTTAACTAAGATTTCCAAAATTTGAAAAAAAAAAAATAAATAAATAAATCAAGTCATCAACGGAACCGGAAAGAGAGGGATTCGAACCCTCGGTACGAATAACTCGTACAACGGATTAGCAATCCGACGCTTTAGTCCACTCAGCCATCTCTCCCAATTGAAAAAGAGAATTACTACATTACACATAATGTAAGGAGTCTTTCTTTCTCTATTCTATAGAGATATACAAATCAGGAATTTTTTTTTAGATTAGATAAAGGAAGGGCTCGAACGAGCCTATAAATAAAAAAAGAAAAAAAAAAAATAAAGAAAAAAAAAGAAGACATCTTTGTGTTGATTTTGTTCGAAAGTCCCTTCTTATTCTGATGGCCTGGCCTGGTCAGTACCTAGCCGGGCCCCTTTTTTTGTTCCAACGAATTATAGATAAATAATGATTTATTTGATTTTAAAACAAAAATGCTTGTTATTTATTATATTCAATTGAATATAAAATATTCAAGCAACAACAAAAAGAAGAAAGACTATTTACATTCTTTTTATTTTTCTATTTGAATTTTAGTTTCATTTTCGGAACTAAAAAAGAAACTATCGATTTTTCCACAATGCATTTTTCTGTTATGATTTTAGTGTTTTTTGTGATCCGTAGCTATCAAAACTTCTTCAGCAAAAGATAAAACTTTAGTTATTTAATTTAAATAAAATGAACCCTCCTTTCAGAATCTCATTAAATTGTAAATCCCCCCCACGAAAAATTTCAACACTCTAATTTTGATGATTCTTTGATGATCCAATCCTATCTTGATCATGCCCAATTATCCTGT